AATAAGATGCCTGAATTTAAAGGGTTATCTTGATAGGATAAATTATGTATTAATATACTCTTATTACATACTTCAGAATTAAACTAAAACTAAGGAAATCAAAATTCCATGTGCATCTTACACTAATATGTAAAAAGATAAGCTAACCCAAGCTAATAGGTTCATACCCTATATATAGAAGTATAATCTTCTTCTTTTTAATGTTTAATTATACAAAATTACTATTTTTAGTCATAACAATCCTTAGAACCTTGATTATTTTAAGATCTAATAGATGACTAGGAATATGAATGGGAATAGAAATAAATTTAATTTCCTTTATTCCTTTTATATCTAAAATCAAAAATAAAAAAAGCTCTCAAAGAATAATTATTTATTTTATAACCCAAAGAATAGGAAGAGTAATTTTCTTATTCTCAATCTTAATAAATAAATTTATTATAATTTCCCCCATTATAATAGATCAATTTATTCAAGAAATTTTAATTACTAGCATACTATTAAAACTAGGAGCTGCCCCTTTCCATAGCTGAATACCAGAAATAATATCTAATATAAATTGAATTGAAATTCTTATTTTATCAACCTGACAAAAAGTAGGCCCTATAATTGTTTTAAATTCAATCATAATAAATTCCTGAATTATTAAAGTTTCAGTAATTATATCAACAATTATTGGAGCAATTGGAGGCATTATATTTACATCAATACGAAAAATTTTAGCTTATTCATCAATTAATCATATAAGATGAATAATTATAATAATAGACTTAAAAAGTCAATGATATTCTTATTTAATAATTTATTCAATATTAATAACAATAACCTGTATTTGATTTTACAAAAATAATATTTTCTTCATAAATCAAACTATAATAAATTCTACATTAATAGAAAAATTAACAATTTCAATATTAATATTAAGTTTAGGAGGAATACCACCATTATTAGGATTTTTACCCAAATGAATAGTAATTCAAGCATTAATAACAAAAGGAATAATTATAATTATAATAATTATAATTATAATATCTATATTAACTTTATTTTATTATATACGAATAATTAGATTATTCTTATTAATATTTTCAACTATAAACAAATGAAATTTTAAAAATAAAAATGAAATATTAATATTTCTAGTTTTAATTACTAATATAATATTGCCTTTGTTTTCAATTATAAGCTTTTTATAAAGCTTTAAGTTAAAAAAACTATTAACCTTCAAAGTTAAAATTATAATTATTATAAGCTTTAAGTTCTAGTATTTTACTACTTCAGACTTGCAATCTAATATCATATATTGACTATAGAACTATTAATAGAGGGTTCACACCATATATAAATTTACAATTTATAACCTAAACTTCAGTCACTCTATTTTTGAACAAATGATTATACTCAACAAATCATAAAGATATTGGTACATTATATTTCATATTTGGAATATGATCTGGTATAGTAGGATCCTCAATAAGATGAATTATTCGAATTGAATTAGGACAACCGGGAGTATTTATTGGAAACGATCAAATTTATAATGTAATTGTAACAGCCCACGCCTTCATTATAATTTTTTTTATGGTAATACCAATTATAATTGGAGGATTTGGTAACTGACTAGTCCCTTTAATAATCGGAGCACCTGATATAGCTTTTCCACGAATAAATAATATAAGATTCTGACTTTTACCTCCCTCATTAACCTTACTATTATCAAGAAGAATTACTGAAAGAGGAGCAGGAACAGGCTGAACAGTATATCCTCCATTATCAAATAGAATTTTCCATAGAGGAGCTCCTGTAGATATAACTATTTTCTCTTTACATCTAGCAGGAATCTCTTCCATTTTAGGAGCTATTAATTTTATTTCAACAATTATTAATATACGACCTTCAGGAATATCTTCAGAAAAAATTCCTTTATTTGTTTGATCCGTAGGAATTACAGCCTTACTATTATTATTATCATTACCAGTATTAGCCGGAGCTATCACAATATTATTAACAGACCGAAATTTTAATACATCATTCTTCGACCCAACAGGAGGGGGTGATCCTATTTTATATCAACATTTATTTTGATTTTTTGGCCACCCAGAAGTATACATTTTAATTTTACCAGGATTTGGATTAATTTCACACATTATTAGACAAGAAAGTGGAAAAAATGAAGCCTTCGGAACTTTAGGAATAATTTATGCTATAATAGCTATTGGAATTTTGGGATTCATTGTATGAGCTCATCATATATTTACTGTAGGAATAGACGTAGATACACGAGCCTACTTTACTTCAGCAACTATAATTATTGCAGTACCAACAGGTATTAAAATTTTTAGATGATTAGCTACATTACATGGAGTAAAATTCACTTACTCACCTAGTATTATATGAGCAATAGGATTTGTATTATTATTTACAATTGGAGGATTAACGGGAGTAATTCTAGCAAATTCATCAATTGATATTGTATTACATGACACTTATTATGTTGTAGCTCACTTCCATTATGTCTTATCTATAGGAGCAGTATTTGCAATTATAGGAAGATTCATTCAATGATACCCTTTAATAACAGGAGTAACTATAAAAACTAAATGACTTAAAATTCAATTTCTAACAATATTTATAGGAGTTAATATTACATTTTTCCCTCAACACTTCTTAGGATTAGCAGGAATACCTCGACGCTATTCAGACTATCCAGATTACTATTCAGCCTGAAATATTATCTCATCTATTGGATCAACAATATCTATAATTAGAATTTTAATATTTATTATAATTATCTGAGAAAGAATAATTTCAAAACGATCTATTATTTTTAATAATAGAATAACTTCAAGAATTGAATGAATACAAAAGATACCACCAGCTGAACATTCATATAATGAATTACCCATTGTAACTGCATTCTAATATGGCAGAATAAATGCAATGAATTTAAGCTTCATATATAAAGAATTAATCTTTTATTAGAAATAGCAACTTGAATAAATATTAATCTACAAAATGCAAATTCATCAACAATAGAACAATTGACATTCTTCCACGATCATACATTAATAATTTTATTAATAATCACTACAGTAGTAGTATACATAATAATATCAATAATAACAAACAAGTACATTAACCGATTCTTATTAGAAGGACAATTAATTGAATTCATCTGAACAACTCTACCCGCAATTACTTTAATTTTTATTGCATTACCATCTTTACACCTTTTATATTTAATTGATGAAATTAATAATCCAGAATTAACTATCAAAATTATTGGACATCAATGATATTGAAGATATGAATATTCAGACTTTAAAAATATTGAATTTGACTCTTATATAAAACCAAGAAATGAATTAAAAAATGAAGAATTTCGACTATTAGAAGTAGATAACCGAGTAATAATACCATTAAATAAACAAATTCGAATTTTAGTAACAGCAGCAGATGTATTACACTCATGAGCTATACCTTCACTAGGAATTAAAATTGATGCAACACCAGGACGATTAAATCAAGGAAGAATAAAAATCAGACGACCAGGAATTATATTTGGACAATGCTCAGAAATTTGTGGAGCAAACCACAGATTTATACCTATTGTTGTAGAAAGAATTCCAATCAAAAACTTCTTAAAATGAATTAATAAATCATTAAGTAGCTAAAAAGTTACATAAAGCATTGGTCTCTTAAACCATACATTAGTATTTAACAAATACTCTTAATGAAGAAAGTTAGTTTATTCAAAACACTAACTTGTCAAGTTAAAAATATTAATTAATACTTTCTTATTCCACAAATATCACCAATATGATGAGAAATCCTATTTTTAACTTTCAATTTAATATTAATATTAATAATAATTATAATTTACTGAATAAAAAATACAAGAGTAAAAAAAATTAATAAAAATTATTCTTCAAAAGAAATTTTATGAAAATGATAACTAATTTATTTTCAACATTCGATCCAGCAAGCACAATAAAATTATCAACAAATTGAATTAGATCTTTATGATGTTTTATTATTATACCTTTACCTTACTGAATTACACCAAACCGAATTTCAATTTTAATAAATAAAATTATTATATATATATATAATGAATTAAAAACTTTAATAGGAAATAATTCAATAGGAATAAAACTAATAATATTATCACTATTCATAATAATTATATTAAATAACACAATAGGATTACTTCCATATGTATTCACTAGATCAAGACACTTAACATTTACTTTAGCCCTAGCCCTACCAATATGATTATCATTAATATTATTTGGATGAATTAATAAAATAAATCAAATATTCTCACATATAATCCCTTCAGGAACTCCAAGAATATTAATACCATTCATAGTAATCATTGAAACAATCAGAAACATAATCCGACCAGGATCATTAGCAGTACGATTAACCGCTAATATAATTGCTGGACATTTATTAATAAGACTATTAGGAAATAATTTAACCATAACATGAACGATACCTTTATTATTATTAATTCAAATAATATTAATAATATTCGAAATAGCAGTAGCAATAATTCAAGCATATGTATTCTCTGTTCTAAGAACTCTTTATTCTAGAGAAGTAATTTAATGAAAATAATTAACAATCATCCTTATCACCTAGTAGATAACAGACCATGACCATTAACAGGATCAATTGGAGCAATAACAACCACTACAGGAATAGTTCTATGAATACATAAAAATGAAACATATTTAATAATTATAGGTATAATTATTAATATCTTAACAATATATCAATGATGACGTGACATTGTACGAGAAAGTACCTTTCAAGGAAAGCACACTATCAAAGTAGTAAAAGGATTAAAACTAGGTATAATTTTATTTATTATTTCAGAAGTATTCTTTTTTATTTCATTCTTCTGAAGATTTTTCCACAGAAGATTAGCACCAACAATTGAAATCGGAATAATATGACCTCCTAAAGGAATTAAAACCTTCAATCCAATAGAAATCCCATTATTAAATACTATAATTTTATTAACATCAGGATTATCAGTAACATGAGCTCATCACAGAATTATAAATTCAATACACAATCAAACAACAAAAAGATTAACAATAACAGTTTTATTAGGAATCACATTTACAATCCTACAAATCTATGAATATAAAGAAGCAAGATTCTGTATTAGTGATTCAATTTATGGATCAACATTTTTTATATCAACAGGATTTCATGGTATTCATGTAATTATTGGAACAACTTTCCTATTAATCTGTTTAATTCGACATATAAACTTTCATTTCTCCAAAAATCACCATTTCGGTTTCGAAGCAGCAGCCTGATACTGACATTTTGTAGATGTAGTATGAATTTTCTTATATATCACCATTTACTGATGAGGTAGTTACTTTTTTATTATAAATTAATATAATTGATTTCCAATCAAAAGATCTTGAATTATCAAGAAAAAGTAATAATAAAAATCTTAATTTCAATATTAATCTCAACAATAATTGCAATATTATTAATACTAATATGTACTATTATTTCAAAAAATATAACAATAGATCGAGAAAAAATAACACCATTTGAATGTGGATTTGATCCTAAATCATCTGCTCGAATACCTTTTTCTATTCAATTTTTCCTAATTGCAGTCTTATTTTTAATTTTTGACATTGAAATTGCAATCATTTTACCAATAATAATTACAATAAAAACAAGAAGAATAATAACATGAACAACAACAGTTGCAGTATTTATAATTACATTAATTTTAGGACTATATTACGAATGAAAAACCAACATACTAGAATGATCTAAATAGGGAGTATAGTTAATAATAACATCTAAATTGCAATTAGAAGGAACTTAAAATAAGTTATTCTCAAAGTATGAAGTAAACTTTACATTTAGTTTCGACCTAAAAATATAGGGTTAAATTGGCCCTCATACTTAAATATTAATTGAAGCCAAAATACTAGAGGCCTTCCATTGTTAATGGAATTATTGATTAATAATCCAATTAAAGGGGAATGAAGTAATCTGAAAGAAGCTGCTAACTATCTTTTAAAGTGGTTAAAATCCATTTATCCCCTATAACTTATATAGTTTATATAAAACCTCTCATTTTCAATGAGAAAAAAGAAAATTCTTATAAGTTGCCAAAAGGATTAATAATCCATATTAATATCTTCAATATTAAACTTTAAATTTAAGTTATTTTAGCTTTAAATTAAAATAAAAAGGAAAATAAATATAAAAAATAATCCAGATATAATCTTAATATTATTATTTTGAAAAATCAAATTCATTTTACTAAAATAAATAAATATTATACAAGACAATTTTGAAATTAGAAATTCACCCCAACCAAATTCAATAACATAAATATAATTAATTGATAATTTCAAACCATTAAAGCTAGATACATAACATCTTAAAAAAGGCATAAATCACATTAATCCCGTAAAAAAATTAAATAAATAAAAATTAAATAAATAAATAGAATAATAATAAACCTTAGAAATCTCAAACCCAACCCAACAACCTAAAAAGATTAATATAACAGGAACTAACTTAAATAAAAGAGGTATAATTAACACATCAGGACTAGGAAAAATTAATCAACATAAAAATCTACCCTTTAAAATTCTCATTAAACACAAAAAAATCATAGAAAAAATTATGGTAAAATCCTCATCAAAGAAACTTACACTCAATAAGTTTACATTAATAAATAAAACAAAATAACACAAACGAAATCTATAACAAATAGTTAAACCAATAGAAACATAAAACATAAAACAAATAAATAAATTAAAAGAATTTAAACTTATAAATTCCAAAATTATATCTTTACTATAAAAACCAGACAAAAAAGGAAGACCACATAAAGAAAAATTAGAAATTCCAAAACAAGTAACCGTAAAAGGAAGCATTTTAATTACACCTCCTATATAACGAATATCCTGAGAATCATTAACACAATGAATAATCAAACCAGCACATAAAAATAATAAAGCTTTAAAAAAAGCATGTCTTAATAAATGAAAAAAAGATAAAATTGGATAACCCAAAAACAAAATTCTCATTATTAAACCCAATTGTCTTAAAGTAGACAAAGCAATAATCTTTTTAATATCATATTCAAAACAAGCACTTAATCCAGACATAAATATAGTTAAAACAGAAATTAATAAAAATAAACTAGAATCAAACAAAAACAACAGATTATTAAAACGAATTAATAAGTAAACCCCTGCCGTAACTAAAGTTGAAGAATGAACCAAAGCAGAAACAGGAGTAGGAGCTGCTATAGCAGCAGGTAACCAAGAAGAAAAAGGAATTTGAGCACTTTTAGTAAAAGAAGCAATAATAATTAACAAAAAAAATATATAACTTCAAGAATAATAATAAAACCCATAATATATAAAGTATCATCTACCAGAATTAAATAATATTCCAATACCCAAAAGAATAGAAACATCTCCCAACCGATTCATAAGAACAGTTAACATTCCCGCATTAAAAGAATTAAAAGTCTGATAATAAATTACCAAACAATAAGAAACTAAACCTAAACCATCCCAACCTAATAGAATTCTAATTAAATTAGGTCTTATAATCATAAAAAACATAGAAATAATAAATAATAAAACTAAAATAAGAAAACGTAATTTATAAGGGTCACTCTCCATATAAGAATCTCTATACAAAACAACCATAGAAGAAATTAAAAAAACTCTACCAACAAACAATATAGATATTCAATCAAACAATAAAGTCATAACTACAGAAGAAGAATTAAGAGAAAAAATTTCCCAATCAAAAATATAAATAAAATCAAAAGAAAGAAAATATAAACCTAAAAAATAAAACCCAAAACCAAAAATCAATAAATAAAAAAAAATATAAAAATATAAACTCAAAAAAATAACCTAGAGATAAACTTCACCTATAATACCACAAATTATAATTCTTTAACATTTTAAACTACCTAAGTCAGTACAATTATACGAATTTATCCCCTAATAAGAAAAAAAGGGGAAAATTATAAGAATAGTATATCACACTTTAAAAAAAGTGTGTTAAGAGGTAATCAATGAAAAATTAAAATATAGTACTCCCGAATATTACCATAAGATTCAAATTTAATACCTCTATATATCAATCCATGTTGGGTAATTGAATATAAATAAATTCTATAAGCACAACTAAAAAAAGAAGATAAACCTAAAAAGATTATAGTAATATTTCTTCATCTTATTAATCTATTAATAAGTATAACTTCCCCTAATAAATTTAATGAAGGAGGACTAGATATATTATTAGCAGAAAGTAAAAATCAAAATATAGATAAAGAAGGCATAAAACATAAAAGTCCTTTATTAATTAAAATTCTACGACTATGAGTACGTTCATAAATTATATTAGACAATCTAAATAAACCAGAAGAGCATAAACCATGCCCTAACATTATAATGAAAGATCCCCAAAAACCATAGATATTACAAGTTATAATACCTCCAATAACCAACCCTATATGAGAAATAGAAGAATAAGCAATTATTGATTTAATATCTACTTGACATAAACATAAAATACCAATAATAAATGACCCTAATATTCTAATAGAAATTCAAATATAATTATAATCAATATAAATATATATAAAAATAAATACACGATATAAACCATAACCTCCTAATTTTAATAAAACACCAGCCAAAATTATAGAACCTGAAACAGGAGCCTCAACATGAGCTTTAGGCAACCAAAAATGAAAAAAAAATATGGGTATTTTAAATAAAAATGCTAAAACTATAGATAAATAAATATAAAAATTAAAATCAATATTAATTAAAAAATAAAAATTAGTTATACATAACATTTCAATATAGAAAATACAAAGTAATAAAGGAAAAGAACCAAATAAAGTATAAAAAATTAAATATATACCAGCTCTTAGCCGTTCAGGCTGATATCCTCAACCAAAAATTAAAAATAAAATAGGAATAATTCTAGATTCAAACCATAAATAGAAATTAAACAATCTAGAACAACTAAAACATAAAAATAAAAAAAAATATATTATTAAAATAATTAATAAAAATTCCATAGAGTTCATAGAATTTAATTTAATTCTATAACTAGACATAATTATCAAAATAATAATTCATAAAGTAAGAAAAATTATTCAATAAGAAATTATATCTATACCATAACTATATCTTAAATTACAATAAAAGTAATTATAATTACATAAAAAGAAAAATAAAGTAATAAATATAAAACCTAGTAAAAAAACTCATCAATCAAAAATTAATAGGATCAAAAATAAACAATAAAATAATAACTTTATCATGAAAGGATAGATAAACTTGATAATAAATCATTACCATGACTACGAATTATATTAACTAAAACTGATAAACCCAAAGAACCCTCACAAACAGAAAAAACCAAAAAAATCAAAATATAATATAATTCATAATTAAAATTTATTAAAAAAATTAAGAATAAAAAAAATAATATTAATATCAAATATTCCAAACTAAATAAAGTAATTAATAAATGAGAACGAGAAGAACAAAAAACAAAAACTCCTCTTATAAATAAAAGAAAAATAATTAAAGTCAATAGTTTTAATAGTTTAAATAAAAACAATGATTTTGTAAATCATAAATAGAGTAATCTTTAAAACTTCAGTGAAAAGCAAGGCATAACTTTAATCCCCAAAATTAATATTTTATTTAAACTATACACTGAGATTAATATTATTATATCTTTAATAGTAACAATATCTATTTTATTTATATTTATTAAACACCCCTTATCCATAGTAATTACTATTATTATGCAAAGAATATTTATCAGAATATTAACAGGAATAATAATAAAATCATTTTGATTTTCATATATTATTATAATTATTATAATAAGAGGAATATTAGTATTATTCATTTATATAGCAAGAATTGCTTCAAATGAAAAATTTAAATTCTCATTCAAAGTATTTTTACTTTTATTACTAATATTTCTATTAAGAATATTAAATATTAATAGTAAAAGAGATATAATATTTAACATAACAGATTTAAATTTAACTCTAAATAATCTATTTAATTCACCAACCATATTAACAACTATCATAATAGTTATATACTTATTATATTCAATAATTACAATTTCAAAAATTATTAATATTAATGAAGGACCTTTACGAATCAAAAAATAATGAATAAACCAATACGTAAATTACACCCTATAATAAAAATAGTAAATAGTTCATTAATTGATTTACCCTCACCGTCAAATATCTCATTATGATGAAACTTTGGGTCTCTACTAGGTATATGTTTAATAATTCAAATTGTCTCAGGAATCTTTTTAGCAATACATTACACAGCTAATATTGAAATAGCCTTCAATAGAATTATTCATATTATACGAGATGTTAATAATGGATGAATTATTCGACATACACACTCAAATGGAGCCTCAATATTTTTTATCTGTATATATATTCATGTAGGACGAGGAATATATTATGGATCCTATAAATTAATAGAAACATGATTTATTGGTGTAATATTATTATTAATTACTATGGCAACAGCATTCTTAGGATATGTACTTCCTTGAGGACAAATATCCTTATGAGGTGCCACAGTAATTACTAATTTATTATCAGCAATTCCTTATTTAGGAAATATATTAGTTAAATGATTATGAGGAGGATTTTCTGTAGACAATGCCACATTAACACGATTTTTTACCTTACACTTCCTAATACCTTTCATTATTAGAGCAATAACTATAATTCATTTATTATTTTTACATCAAACTGGAAGTAATAACCCAATAGGAGTAAATTCAAATTATGATAAAATTCCTTTTCATCCCTACTTCTCTATTAAAGATATTATAGGAATAATAATTACTATAACCTTATTTTCAATATTAATTACAATAGAACCTCGAATCTTAGGAGACCCTGAAAATTTTATTATAGCTAACCCCTTAGTAACCCCAATTCACATTCAACCTGAATGATATTTTCTATTTGCTTATGCAATTTTACGATCAATTCCCAACAAACTAGGAGGTGTAATTGCAATAATTATATCTATTATTATTATTATAATTCTCCCATTAACAAATAAAAGAAAATTTCAAGGATATAAATTCTACCCTTTAAATAAAATCCTATTCTGAAGATACATTAATATTATAATCATACTAACATGAATTGGAGCACGACCAGCAGAAGAACCATTTATTATAACAGGTCAAATCCTAACAGTAATATATTTTGCATATTTTATAGTAAATCCAATAATATTAAAACTTTGAGATAAAATTAACTAGTTAATTAAACTTTAGATAAGTTTATACCTTGAAAGTATAAAACAATGGTTAAATTCCATTATTAACTTAACCTAAAACAATGGAATATACTCCCAATATAAGTCTTAAAAATAAAGAGAAGAACAAAAAATAATTTAAAGAAATAGGTAAAAATCCTTTTCAGGTCAAATATATTAATTTATCATAACGAAATCGAGGTAAAGTACCACGAACCCAAATAAATCAAAAAACAAAAAATACTAATTTTAAAAAAAAGAAAATAGAAACATAATTACAACCAAAAAAAATAACCACTGTCAATAATCTTATAAAAATAATATTTATATATTCAGAAAGAAAAATAAAAGAAAAACCAGCACCACTATATTCAACATTAAAACCTCTAACTAATTCTCTTTCACCTTCAGCAAAATCAAAAGGAGAACGATTAACTTCTGCTAAACAAGAAGATAATCAACAATAAAATAAAGGAATAGAAAAAAAAACAAATCAAATAGAGTAAATATAAAAATCACAAAAATTATATCTAAAAATAAAAATAAAAAAACATATTATAATTAAAGATATTCTAACTTCATAAGAGATTGTCTGAGAAACAGCACGTAAACAACCTAATAAAGCATACTTAGAATTAGAAGATCAACCAGAAAGAATTAAACCATAAACCCCTAAACCAGTACAAGTCATAAAAAATAAAAGACCAAAGTTAAAATTATAAACATTACAAAAATAAGGAAAAAGAACTCACAATAAAAAAGATAATGATAACATAAAAACAGGAGAGATATAATAAATTAAAAAATTAGATATATTAGGATAACACTGCTCCTTAAAAAACAATTTTAATCCATCAGAAAAAGGCTGTAAAAGACCTATAAAACCAACTTTATTTGGACCTTTACGAATTTGAATATAACCTAATACCCTACGCTCTAATAATGTAACAAAAGCAACAGAAATTAAAATAAAAATTAATATAAACAAATAAATCAAAATAAAAATTACTATTTATAGCCTAAACTATATTAATAAATTCTAAATTTATCGCACTCAAATCTGCCAAAATAGTTAATAATAATCAAAAATAAATAAATATTACTAATATCTGGTCCTTTCGTACTAAGATATTAAAATTTTTTGTAGATAGAAACCAACCTGGCTCACGCCGGTCTGAACTCAGATCATGTAAAGATTTAAAGGTCGAACAGACCTAGAAAATTCAGCTTCTACACCAAAATCTAACTTTAATCCAACATCGAGGTCGCAAACTCCTTCATCAATAAGAACTCTCCAAAAAAATTACGCTGTTATCCCTAAGGTAATTTAATCTTATAATCCCAATTTATAATTAAGGATCAAAATAAACATCAATTAATGAAAAATAAAAAATAAAAGTTTAAAAAATTTCAAAATCACCCCAACCAAATTAAATTAAAATTAATTAAAATAAAAATAAAAAAATTAATAAATAATAAAATAAAACTCTATAGGGTCTTCTCGTCTAACAAAAAAATTTTAGCATTTTAACTAAAAATTTAAATTCAAAATACTCAAGTAAAGAAAGTCTATTTTTCGTCCAATCATTCATACAAGCCTTCAATTAAAAGACAAATGATTATGCTACCTTTGCACAGTCAAAATACTGCGGCTATTTAATTATAAATTATCACTGAGCAGATTAAACCTAAAATTAAATCTATAGGACATGTTTTTGTTAAACAGGCGAAAATAAAAATTGCCGAGTTACTATACTTAAATATAAAAAACTACTAATTCTATCATAATTACATATAAAACCAAATTAAATAAAAAATCTTAATATAATAATAAAGAAAACAAAATAAATTAATATATAAAATAAACTATAACGAAATTAAAGATGGCTGGTATCAAGCCTACTAAAAATAAACATAAATAAAAACTTATATTAAATATTAAAGAGCTAATCCCCCTTAACATTAAATTATCAAATTAAATAAAATAAAATTAATAAATAACTTAAATAATTCTGAATTAAATTCATTTATCAAGAAACCAGATATATAAAATTGAATAGCATATAACCTCTAAAATTAAATTAAAAAGCATTTTATAACATACAAAATCAATAAAAATTATCTCTTTTACTTTCGGGAAATAATAAATATTTATTATTTAGTAAATAAACCCTGATACAAAAGGTACTAAAAAATATTATACTTAAATTAAATAAAATAGTATTCCTTCACAGTAAAATCAACTATAATTCAATTTAAAAATTTCAATAAAAACTACTATATAAAAAATGATATTTCAATTAAATTAAACAAAATAAAAACAAAAATAAATTCTATATTAATTCAAGTTAGATTGAATTGCACAAACATATATGTTATTGTAAATAACATAACCCCTTAGGTTTAACTTGATTAATCTAATTCCATCTTCCGATAGAATTACTTTGTTACGACTTATCTCACTTTATAAATGAGAGTGACGGGCGATATGTACATAATTTAGAGCTAAAATCAAAATTATAAAATAATAATATTTACTTTCAAATCCAATTTAAAATAAAATATAAATTTTAAATACCAATAATAAATATTAAATGTAATCCATCTCAAACTATAATATTACTGCACCTTGACTTGACATTTATTAAAATAAACAAAATTTAAGAGAATACCCTAATAAGACACTCAATGACAGAGGTATACAAATTAAATTAAAGTAAAATATATCGTGGATTATCAATTACAGGACAGATTCCTCTGAAAAGATTAAATTACCGCCAAGTCCTTTTAATTTAAAGAAATAAACTACTAATAATAAGACCTTAAATATATTTTATATATAACACAATCAGAATAATAGGGTATCTAATCCTAGTTTAACACCTGATTTTAACATTAATCATAAAACCAAAACACAAATATAAAAATAATAATTTCACCTAATATCAAAATTAATAAATTCAAAAATAAAACAATTAATAAAAATCAAAAAAATTAACTTGAAGTAGAAGTATAACCGCACATGCTGGCACAACTTTTTGTACTTCTAAATAATTAGCTAAATCTAAAAAAATTTAAATATTAAAATTAAAAACTGCTATAAATAATCACTTCCATTTAGAAATAATTAATAACGCAAAAACTCGCATATAAAAACCAAAATAATAGTTAATTTAATATAACAGAACTAAATAATCCTAAAACAAGGATGAATAAGATGGGTCTTCATTTAATATACCCCCTCTCCCCCATTACATTTAACTAAATCTTCCAATTTATTAAATATTTTCTTAATTGTATAGTTACTTTATTATAATTACATGGATATAGAATACAACTGACATAGTATCATACAGATAAATACAAACCCCAACAGCTCCTAATACAGTAGCAACAAATAATTAAACGTATTTTTTCTTTTATTTAAGTTAGTAAATAATATATATTATAATGTTCAACATATTAATCTAAATCAACTAAACCTAATCTGCAAGCAAAGCATAAATAGTATATTCTTAGTATAAATACTCTTAAGAAACATCTTCACGTATAATCCAACCTATATAGAGTCACATATTATATAACCTACATATTATAAGATACTTACTTCTAGTAATCCTTCCCCTATATTTAATCCTCTTCCTCTAAAACATAAATAGAGAATAATGAATAAAAACAAAGTATTAATATATCCTCAATATTCTGAATTGAATCCCCCAACTCTTCTCCAAAAATATCAAGGATCATATTGAAAAAAATAAATTCTTTGAAATTTTCTATTAAATCCCAAACAATCTAAATAATCCTAAAACAAGGATGAATAAGATGGATCTTCATTTAATATAATACTACTTCACATATAATGATATCCCTAGATAATAATATGAAGGTAAAGAAGAGATAATCGAAGAATCAGAGAAAGGTGTAAGAGGAAATCCCTAGATAATAATATGATTAAAATAACTAAGAAAAATTAAATATAAATATAACGAATCATGGTAATTGATAGAAAAGGTCCAATTTATAAAAGGATTTATCTATAAATT